AGAATTAGGCGATTTTTCAATCCTAACATTCCTTTGGTAGGAATACAATTCAAGATTCAAAATTTCACTAAACTTTTTTTCTTCCAAGAAGTAGATTCAAAATTACGGTAAGAAATGGCAAATATGAAAATAAGAGCTTCTGTTCGTAAAATTTGTGAAAAATGCCGCCTAATTCGTAGGCGGGGGCGAATTAGACTAATTTGTTCCAACCCCAGGCATAAACAAAGACAGGGATAATCTAAAAGAGACTCTCTAAAAGACCCAATCCAATGTACAAATAAAAAGGGGATCCAGTTTGACAGGAAATGGATATATCCATATATAACTTAATATTTATGAGATGATAAAATATGCCAAAAACTATACGTAGAATTGATTTCCGTACGTATCGACGTATCAGTTCACGTAAGAATACACGTAAACTAGCAAAAGGAATTATTCATATTCAAGCAAGTTTCCATAATACCATTGTGACTGTTACAGATGTAAGAGGTCGAGTGGTTTCTTGGTCCTCTGCCGGTACTTGTGGATTTAGGGGTAGAAGAAGAGGGACCCCTTTTGCTGCGCAAACCGCAGTAGGAAATGCTATTCGTACAGTAGTGGATCATCAAGGTCTGAAACGCGCAAAAGTCATGATAAAAGGGCCCGGTCGCGGAAGAGACGCAGCATTACGAACTATTTATAAAAGCGGTATACGATTAACCTATATACGGGATGTAACCCCTATGCCGCATAATGGCTGTCGACCTCCTAAAAAAAGACGTGTGTAAAAATAAAGATTGCAGAAATTTCAACAAAAAGAAACGTTTCAATAATCCAATTAAAGAAGAGAAAAAAACAATTCAATAAACTAATCAACTACTATTACTATGAGTCGAGAAAACAGAAGAGGATTTCCTCGGAGATTACAGTGGAAGTGTGTTGAATCAAGGGTAGACAGTAAGCGTCTTTATTATGGGCGCTTTATCTTGTTTCCACTTAGGAAAGGTGAAGCCGAAACCATAGGTATTGCGATGCGAAGAGCTTTGCTTGGAGAAATAGAAGGAACATGTATCACGTACGCAAAATTTGAGAAAGTAACACACGAATATTCTACCATAGTAGGTATTCAAGAATCCCTCAATGAAATTTTCATGAATTTGAAAGAAATTGTATTGAAAAGCAATCTATATGGAACTTCTGACGCGTTTATTTGTGTAAAAGGTCCTAGAGATGTAACTGCTCATGATATCATCAAACCCCCTTATGTGGAAATCGTTGACAATACACAACATATAGCGAGGTTGACGGAATCCATTAATTTTTGTATGAAATTAAAAATTGAGAAGAGTCGCGGTTATCGGATAAAAAGTCCAACAAAGAACTTTCAAGCTGAAAGTTATCCTATAGATGCTGTATTCATGCCTGTTCGAAATGCCAATTATAGTATCTATTCTTATGGGAAGGGGGATAGAACTGACAAAGAAGAGATACTTTTTTTTGAAATATGGACAAATGGAAGTTTAACTCCTAAAGAAGCACTTCATGAAGCTTCTCGGAAGTTGATTGACTTATTTAGTCTCTTTTTAAATACAGAAGAAGAAAACCTCCATTTAGACGACAATCAACGCAAGATTCATTTACCGCTTTTTACCTTTCATGAAAAATTAGCTAAACAAAGTAAAAAAGAAAAAAAACTTCCATTTGATTTTGATTGACGAATTAAGATTGCCTCCCAGAATCTCGAATTGCCTTAAAAGATCCAATATATATACATTATGGGATCTTTTGAATACAACTCCCATCGATCTTATGAAAATAGAAGACTTTCGCATAGAATATTTAATATTTAAAAGAGCTCTAATAATATATACTACTTTAGTATTATATGCTTGATTACTTTAATGAAAACAGAGTTTTTAATCCAACAGATTTTTTCCCGCTTCCCCTCTATATGTATGTTTTTGCATAATTAATTTAATTATATTATAAATTCTATATAATAGAAAGGGAAAGTAAAGAAATAAAGGAACAATAAACTCTTCTTTTCTAGAACTTAGAAGAACGCATTGCTCCCTTACTATTTTTTTATTCGAATTAATTTAAATTAAATAAAATAATCAGTTCGAACAATAATCAATTGGATTTTTTATAGACAAAAAATAAGAAACCTTTCCCAGTCTCTTCTTTTTATTTAAGTAACGGAACAAAAAATCAAAAGAAACTCGTTCATTTTTTCTCTTCAATTAAAACAAACAAATAAGAATTCTATAGGGTTAAATAAAAAGTTAAATAAAAATTCGATTGACCACAAAGTTAAAATTCGATTGACCACAAAGTCAAAATGCAATTGAGCAGAAAGTCAAAATTCTATTCACCACAAAGTCAAAATGCAATTGAGCAGAAAGTCAAAATTCTATTCACCACTTAGGAGGAAAACTATGTGGAAATTTTTTTACTATATCCGTAATTCGTCTTATGAAGGACCGCAACCGTCGTCTAAGGGATATAGTCAACTCTCATTTCGATAATATGGAACTTTTGTTCGACCGTCTCTTGGTTGCTCTCGACGATTGGTTAAATTCTTGTGATCGAAGAGATGACCTCAGAGATTTATTTTCTCGGGATTTATTTTCTCAGAAAGACGACTATTTTCAAGATGAGGAAGAGTCTCGGGATGAGGAAGAGTATGAGGATCAAAGCGAAGAAAGTGATTGGCCAGACATTTTCGAAGATTAATTAATAGTTTTCTTTGAAAGGATCTCGAAGACCCAGGAAAGCACGAAAGACTGAATATTTCCGAAAATGGATTCCTAAGTGCATAACCGCATGGATAAGCTGACACTAACCCGTCAATTTGAGATAAAAAAAAATGCGAGATTTTACTCGGACAGTTTAAACAATACAATGGAAATAACATCATTTTTTTTATACGAATGACTAAAAAAAATGACACTTAAACTTCCAAAAGTGGCTCTTATGTCGGAGCCAGAAGTCAAAGAAAGTTAAAACAAAATATGGATGACTAAAAAAAATGCCGGTTAAAGTTAAACTTCCAAATAAACTTCCAAAGAAACCTCCAAAGAAACCAAAGAAACTTCCAAAAGTGCCTCTTATGTCGGAGCCAGAAGACGAAGTCGAAGCCGAAAATGAAAAGGAAGAAGAAGAAGAAATCAAAATACGTTGGATTAACTTACACACCATTCTTTATGAGAGTGGGGTTCTTTTTTTAACCAAAAATATTACTAGGAAAAATGGAAATAGGCTAATAGGTCTTATTATCCACTTGGCTCTCTATAATCCTACCCGAGATATCTACTTGTTTATAAACTGCGCTACTGGGTCCGCACGAACGGCAGTTGCTGTCTTCGATGCAATCCAAACGGTGCCACCAAAAGTAAATACAGTAGGATGTGGAATGACTGCTGCAGTGGGATCTCTTATCCTCCTTGCAGGAGACATGCGCCTAGGATATCCTCGCGTTAGGGTGATGGTGTATAAACCTAAACCTAAGCGTTATAATTTTAAGAAAGGCACTCTTCGGGGTTTTTTTCATAAACAGGAAATAGTGACGTATATTAATGATGTCATCGACGAGATTTTTGTAGCAAGAACGGGGCAACCTTACGACATTATAAAAAAAGACCTGGCGGAGGGACTTTGTATGTCAGCAAAAGAAGCCCAAGATTATGGAATTATTGATCTTATTACGTCGGAATTTAATTTTGATCTTATTTAGAAAGTCGAGATTTTAAACAATCCAACGGAAATGACATTCTTATTATTTTTATTATTTTCAAAATTTTATATAGTTCTATCCGTACAATTGCCGGAAGAATATTTCTATATAGGATGGAGGTATCTCTTTTTTTATGAAAGATATGTAAAAATATTTTAGAATTTTATGCGAATTTGCAAAAAATAAATCAAAAAAAACCAGGGAGATTCTAAATGAATCTATTCCGATTTTTAGTCGGTTTTAACAATAAACTGATGAAACCTATTGTTACGATTACGACCCCCATGAAAAATCTTATGATTAGGAACCAAATCCTGATTTTTCATCTAATCGGGCTAATTGTTTTAGTAGGTTACGGATTTCTACCAGAAAAATGTCGAAATAAAGGGGCAGATCTCAGTGCGATGATTGGCTTGACATATTATTTTCTGATTCTGGTCTATTTTCTAGAATTTCTAGTTAAATTTTTAGGACTTATAGCGAAATATTCTTTCTTAATAGCTGAAATAAAACTGAAACAAAAAATACCACCTTTTATTATGTCAAAAATAGCAGGTGTATTTCTTTTTATAAAAATTTACTTTCTTATTCTTTATTATATTTCGCTTGTAACTGTCTTTATTTTGAAACTAAACAAAATAGGAAAGGGTATTAAGCATCGTCTCTTCTTTGAAAATCGTGACCCAAGGTCTCTAACTGTTGAAGAATTAAATCTATCACTAAATAGCGTGTTTATACTGCGGAAAGAAGTTGAACAATTAACCCTATCATGGAAAGGGAAACTAAATCTCGACAAGTTAATAATCACCGTACTGTTCACTCCAGAAGCTATTCGAGAAATAGAAGGTTTGGACGATCAAGCGAAAAATCAGATCTTCCTAAAAACCTATAATTTTATTAATACTTCTTATGCTTTAACGGCACTATTCTATTCTAACCACGAGAAACTGAAAGTCAAAGCGTGGTGGTATATATTATTTGTGATTGTGACACGAAAAGACCCCCAATTCCGGTTTATTACAGAACTAGGGTTGTCGACAAGAGTTGCAATCTTACTCCTGCATCGGGGCATATATATGATTGAGGAATTAGTCGCGCTTGTAAGCAACACTCAGGGTTGCCAGTACCTTCTCTATAGTATTGATGATCTGGAATATGACGATTTGTTGGAGATTTTTACAAAGTTGGAATCGTGGTATGTGATGGTACGCAAAAGAAAAGGCCCCGGTTTCAAATTTATAACACAGTTAGATCTCTCAGAAAGGCTAGCTGTTTTACTTGT